CGGATCACACCTACCAAGAAAAAGTATTTTGTTTTGGTTCGACCCGTAGTCACATATGAAATATCCGATGGGATAAATTTTGCAACACTTTTCCCTCGTGATATCTTGCAGGAAAAGGATAATGTCCAATTTAGAGTTGTCAATTATATCCTTTATGGAAATGGCAAGTCAATTCGAGGAATTTATCACACAAGTATTCAATTAGTTCGGACTTGCTTAGTATTGAATTGGGACCAAGAACAAAATGGTTCTATAGAAGAGGTTCATGCTTCCTTTGTTGAGGTAAGGGCAAATGATCTAATTCGCGATTTCATAAGAATTGAGTTAGTCAAGTCCACTATTTCGTATACCGGAAAAAGGTATGATAGGGCAAGTTCCGGATTGATTCCCGATAATGGATTAGATTGCACCAATATCAATCCTTTTTATTCCAAGGCGAAGATTCAATCACTTAGCCAACATCAAGGAACTATTGGTATGTTGTTGAATCGAAATAAGGAATGCCAATCTTTGCTAATTTTGTCATCATCCAATTGTTCTCGAATTGGTCCATTCAATAGTTCGAAATATAACAATGTGACAAAAGAATCGGATCCCCTAATTCCAATTAGGGATTATTTAGGTCCCTTAGGCGCTATTGTACCTAAAATATCGAATTTTTATTCATCTTACCATTTAATAACTCATAATCAGATCGTGTTAAAGAAATATTTGCTACTTGACAATTTGAAACAGATTTTCCAAGTACTTCAAGTACTTAAATACTGTTTAATAGATGAAAATAGGAGGATTTATAATCCCGATCTATGCAGTAACATCATTTTGAACCCATTCCATTTGAATTGGTGCTTTCTCCATCATGATTATTGTGAAGAGACATCGATCAAAATTAGCCTTGGACAATTTATTTGTGAAAATGTATGTCTATTTAAATACGAACCACACGTAAAAAAATCTGGTCAAATTTTAATTGTTAATGTCGACTTTTTAGTTATAAGATTGGCTAAGTCTTATTTGGCTACTCCTGGAGCAACTGTTCATGGTCATTATGGGAAAATCCTTTACGAAGGAGATACATTAGTTACATTTATATATGAAAAATCGAGATCTGGTGACATAACGCAAGGTCTTCCAAAAGTAGAACAAATCTTAGAAGTGCGTTCGATTGATTCAATATCGATGAACCTCGAAAGGAGAGTTGAAGGTTGGAACGAGCGTATACCAAGAATTCTTGGGATCCCCTGGGGTTTTTTGATTGGAGCTGAGCTAACCATAGCCCAAAGTCGTATCTCTTTGGTTAATAAGATCCAAAAGGTTTATCGATCCCAGGGGGTACAGATTCATAATAGACATATAGAGATTATTGTACGTCAAGTAACATCAAAAGTGTTGGTTTCAGAAGATGGAATGTCTAATGTTTTTTCGCCTGGAGAATTAATTGGATTGTTGCGAGCGGAACGAGCAGGGCGCGCTTTGGACGAATCGATCTGTTATCGGGCAATCTCATTGGGAATAACAAGAGCGTCTCTGAATACTCAAAGTTTCATATCCGAAGCAAGTTTTCAAGAAACCGCTCGAGTTTTAGCAAAAGCTGCTCTACGAGGTCGTATTGATTGGTTGAAAGGCCTGAAAGAGAACGTTGTTCTGGGGGGGATTATACCTGTTGGTACCGGATTCCAAAAATTTGTGCACCGTTCAAGGCAAGACAAAAACATTTATTTGGAAATCAAAAGAAAAAATCTATTCGAGTTGGAAATGAGAGATATTTTGTTACACCATAGAGAATTATTTTGTTCTTACGCGACAAACAATTTCCATGAGACAAATTTACATGAGACATCAGAACAATAATTTATGCGATTTAATGATTCCTAAGAGCGGATTCATTTTCACTTTAACTATCTTTTAACTATACTGGTCTGATTATTGATTTGGTAATAAATAAAATAAGTAATTAAAAAAATTTATGGTTTGTGCCGTGTATCAATGGTCAATCCCCGGTAGAAGGTTCCATCGGAACAATTATTTATTTCAAGGTACCTCGTCTCTTTGTTAATAATACGAAAAAGAAAAAACAAAAAGGAAGTGTGGGAAAAAATGACAAGAAGATATTGGAACATCAATTTGGAAGAGATGATGGAAGCAGGAGTTCATTTTGGTCATGGTACTAAGAAATGGAATCCTAGAATGGCCCCTTACATTTCTGCAAAGCGTAAAGGTATTCATATTACAAATCTCGCTAGAACTGCTCGTTTTTTATCAGAAGCCTGTGATTTAGTTTTTGATGCAGCAAGTAGGGGAAAAAACTTCTTAATCGTCGGTACCAAAAATAAAGCATCGGATTCAGTAGCATCAGCTGCAATAAGGGCTCGGTCTCATTTTATTAATCAAAAATGGCTCGGTGGTATGTTAACGAATTGGTCCACTACGGAAACGAGACTTTATAAGTTCAGGGACTTAAGAGCAGAAGAAAAGATGGGGAAACTCAACCGTCTCCCCAAAAGAGATGCAGCAATGTTGAAGAGAAAATTATCTACCTTGCAAACATATCTCGGTGGGATCAAATATATGACGGGATTGCCTGATATTGTGATCATCGTTGATCAGCAAGAAGAATATACGGCTCTTCGAGAATGTGCCATTTTGGGGATTCCAACGATTTGTTTAATCGATACAAATTGTGACCCAGATCTTGCAGATATTTCGATTCCAGCCAACGATGACGCTATAGCTTCAATTCGATTGATTCTTAACAAATTAGTATCCGCAATTTGTGAAGGTCGTTCTAGCTATATAAGAAATCGTTGATTATGATTAAGATTAAGAATAATAAAATTAGTTAATGTTAATTATTGGGCAACTCCATAGATTTATTGGATCGGTTACTTTTTTTTTGAATTTTTAAAAATAGAAAAAAAAAGAACTGGGGATATTGATATATATATTATGATGTTATGTGATTTCTTGGTATCCTAAATATATGATTAATGATTCAAGTTGGTGAGTTGAGAAAGAAATGGTTGAATCAAACTAATTCCTTTTTTGAAGTTCAATTTCTATCAGAGGACAATATGAATGTTATACCATGTTACATTAAAACACTCAAGGGGTTATACGATATATCGGGTGTAGAAGTAGGCCAACATTTCTATTGGCAAATAGGAGGTTTACAAATCCATGCCCAAGTACTTATCACTTCTTGGGTCGTAATTGCTATCTTGTTAGGTTCAGCCATCATAGCTGTTCGGAATCCACAAACCATTCCGACCGACGGTCAGAATTTCTTTGAATATGTCCTTGAATTTATTCGAGACTTGAGCAAAACCCAGATTGGAGAAGAATATGGACCTTGGGTTCCTTTTATTGGAACTATGTTCCTATTTATTTTTGTTTCTAATTGGTCAGGTGCCCTTTTACCTTGGAAAATCATACAGTTACCTCATGGGGAGTTAGCTGCGCCCACGAATGATATAAATACTACTGTTGCTTTAGCTTTACCCACGTCAGTGGCATATTTTTATGCAGGTCTTACCAAAAAAGGGTTGGGTTATTTCGAGAAATACATCAAACCAACTCCAATACTTTTACCAATTAACATCCTAGAAGATTTCACAAAACCCTTATCTCTTAGTTTTCGACTTTTCGGGAATATATTGGCTGATGAATTAGTAGTTGTTGTTCTTGTTTCTTTAGTCCCTTCAGTAGTTCCTATACCTGTCATGTTTCTTGGATTATTTACAAGTGGTATTCAAGCTCTTATTTTTGCAACGTTAGCCGCGGCTTATATAGGCGAATCCATGGAGGGTCATCATTGACTAGTTTTCGAAATAGTCTTTTTTTTTTAGCTTATCCCAATTCATGCATGGTTCAAGATAATCTGCTTGGTTGGAGAACATAATAGATATAAATACGTATGAATATATGACCTAGAGTCGTAGGAGAGAAGATGAACGATATTACGGAATTGTAAAAAAAAAGATGGGTTGGGGAGGTCACACTAGATGTATGTAATGTCTATAAGTCCAGCCACTTTTTGTGTGGGTTTCGAGGAATGATTCTATAATCCGATTCAATATAAAATGTGGCCAGTTTACGTTATGGAAGAAAGAAATGTATATGTAATATGTATATGTAATATTAGATATTCACTAGTTATATAGTCCTATCTATATATAAATAGAAGTCCTTATGCCTTACCTATATATTAACTAACTATCTAACTATATATATATCTAACTATATGCTATATATATGTAATATATATATATAGCAATATATATAGATAGCAATATATATAGCAAAATATAAATATATATATATGTATTGATATACATATTGATATCGTTATATTGATATATTGATATCGTTGATATCGATCATATTGATATCCATTGCATATATTGATGATTGCATATATTGATTTGATTGCAGTTTACTGCATTTAGATTAGATGGATTACAAGATAAGTCAAGTCCTTTCTTCTGTTTCATTTGTGATTGTGGATTGGATGAAAAAACAGATGAACTCAAGGATATAGAAGAGTAAAGAACGAAGGATGGAATGAAAGAATGGTTGGAAAGAAAGAAATGCAATAACTAGAGCCGTATGTATATGGATTTACAAAAACTTCATCATGGGTAGAAACAAAAAACGAGATATCGAAGTAGTTCTGATGATTCAGTAATATTATCATTAGTTTTTAGTTACTCCGACCCAATAGATCTTAATGATCAAACTTAATGATAAAATTAAGTAATAATTCATTGGTTGATTGTATCATTAACCATTTCTTTTTTTTTGGTGCGAGGAACTTACCATGAATCCACTGATTTCTGCTGCTTCCGTTATTGCTGCTGGATTGGCTGTAGGACTTGCTTCTATTGGACCCGGAGTTGGTCAAGGTACTGCTGCAGGCCAAGCTGTAGAGGGTATTGCGAGACAACCAGAAGCAGAGGGTAAAATACGAGGTACTTTATTGCTTAGTCTAGCTTTTATGGAAG